GCATACTCTCCCAAAAAAGAAAGAGCAGACCCCATTGAAGACGGGAGTGAGGTACAACAAGGCCATTTCTGTCCACCGCCCTTCTCACGGAGCCGTACGTGGACGTTACCGCTCATACAGCTCCCAGCCAGCAAGCAGTTAGCCTTCCTCTACAAGGAATGGAAGTGTGGATGAATCGACATCAAATAGAGGAATTCGGTTTATCTTTTCAGCAATAACATGATAAGAGCATCCCTTTCACAAAAACCTACGGACCCCCCCTATCCTGCCACTTCAGCACCTTGTGATCTTTGAGAAGTACTCGCCCTCTCCTATAATGTTTTTGTAGATTCCGAAAAATCCATTGTGGATCAGGACGAGAATGAATCCGGGAATCCAGGACATACTCATCCTGGAGCTTCTGCTCTCCTCTGGGAAGGGGTTTTTTTTATAGAGAGAGGTGAGTCGAGGGTAGCCTCCCGCTTGACCGATTTCTCGGAGTCGGAGGAAGATCCCTCATCTGATGACCCTGAACAAGAAGGAGCTGCTCTCGATGTGAGATCAGCAGCAAAAGAAAGAAGAGGAATTGGATGCCCCAGAGCAGCAGCCCCCGGATAAGCCTTAAAAACACACACACACGGACACAAACAAAAGAAACAAGAAAAGGGCCATGATGATGATCCTATGTTCGTTTTCGCCCTGCCCCGATGATGCGCTCCTAGCTCGCGGAGCTACATACCGGAAAAAGAAAGAAAAAGACTCTCTCCATTACTTTGAGAAGAGAATCGTTGGTTTGACCGACGGACTACGTGGGAATACGAGATCTAGGCAAGCCGCTACATGTTCTCCCCTTGCCCTTGAACGATAGAAGAACTACTTTTCTTTTCTTAGATAGCGGTCGATCGGTTCGGTTCGCATCTATGGTCAATCAATAGGTCCGCGGATCTATTCTTCTATACGATAAATCGCCATCTCGTAGCACCACCACGACACCGATTCTCGTTCTTATTCCGAGCCCCCCATGCCGTGACTTCGACTTATAGTATGCTGAATGAGTGGAAAGATCTTTATAGAAGTCCCTGTCCGATCCAACCAAAGAGTTAGTATCGTATATTTAGATATTGGTTATGACCCGGCGGATCGGTTGAAATAAAGATCGGGCTATTCTGGATCGGCTAGGTGATCGACTCCTTTCTTTCCCCCTCAGATGGTGAAACCGTGATATGTCAGCCAGCCATGGACTGCTGGCTGCCTTTATGATAGGTAGTAGGCATCGGATCAAAGGGGAATCGAACAGAGTCTCGCTCTATGACATCGGGTGGATAGGTACGGATTAACAGCTGAACGTGGGGATCACGGCAAAGAAAGGCCCTTCCCTGCCATCTCTGCCGGCCGAGTGCAGCGAAGGTTCATTCATCAGTAGTAGTAGTTGCTAATTCAAAGGCGGAAAAGGATCTGCTCGAACCAGAACTGAAACTGGAGAGGGGGGCGAATCCCGCATAGACCAATAGATCGAGACCCATAGTCCATTTCGGATCCAGATCGAGCTTATTACTCGACTGCTAGGCCGGACTCGACTGTGTTGGAGAGGTCAAGTCGTGAAAGCACTCAACTGATGAGGAGAGGGCGGGCTAAAGAAAGGGCAAAGCTCTCGTTCGAGTGGTCTATTCTCACTATCGGGAAATAGACATTAAGGTACCTCCTCCCCGAAAGGCGAAGGGAAAATCGCTGTTTAGCTTTTTCGGGGGGGGTTAGAGAACTATCATTGTTTGAACGGCATCGCTGTCCCATCCGATAAAGAAGAAAGGGTCCCCCCTCCATTGTGGAGTTTCATAATGGCAGAATCCATTAGTCTAGTACTAGTGCCACACGAATGTGAACTCTTGGCCGGAGAGGGCTGGATCCAACTCCTAGCCTTTATTGCCATCAGATTCAATCAATCTACTCGACTGAAAGGAAAGGAGACAAGAGGGGACAACCCCTTACCCTTTCTCTGCGGAGGCGGGGAAACCGAAGCCTATTCGACTTGTTCCACCCCTCCAAAGGCCAGGGGATAAGTGGATGGGAAGCGGGAGAGAAGGGGGTCAGTGGATCACCCGGCCTACTCCCCCCCTCATCCGGTCACCCGACCAAATCAATCGATACCTCAATCCCAAGCCCTACTAATGATCCAAGGCCCCGGGAGAGGGCCGGAGAGGTTTGTTGACAGACCGAAGTCATGTGAGTGGAGGGCGACATGGGGTGGAATGACAAACGAAAATAAGCCAGCCCTCGGAACTTATTTGTTGTTCATACGAAACAAAAACATATTAACAACTAAACTTTATCCGGACTTCACTTAGAAGCGGAACTTCCATCAACATTTGCAGGACCAGGACATCTCATTCATCCGGATCGAAGGTCGGGAGTGAGCTCACAAGCAGCATCTAAAGGCAAGAACCCACCTTTAGGCCCATCTCTGGCCCTCGAACGAAGCCTCAATTAATGATATCCACCAGAGGCACTCATCTCCATATCTTTCCCCCACTGGCGATGAAATCCCATTAGCAGCAGTCGAGGGGCCGGGAACAGGGAATGATGTAGCTTAGGGGGCTCCGGCAAGCAATCGATCGAATGTTCCAAGTCCTTCTTCTGGCTCCATTTCTATTTGTTTCTTCCGCCCCCCAGCTCCCAGGGATGCAAGGGAAGGTTTAAAGCATTCTATCGGACCGCACCTATTTCTTTCTTTGTTTCCATCGGTCGACCCCAATCTTTTGTATTCGATCCATCAGTGGGGAAAGAGGGGAAGTTCAAACAAGTATTCAAAGCCCACCGGCCTGGGTGGGGTGAAAGGGCAAAATCTAAATCAATTGTTTCCAGGGCACCGGACCCAGTCCTTGGCATTCCTAATCCCTTCCAACCTCTTCTGCAGTCCTTTCACCCGAGCCAAGCGGCAAATAACCTCCCAACTCTACCCACCCCGGGTCCCTCTTCTGAATGAAAAGCCTCTACGAGACCAGAACTCAACCACCTTTCTTCTCTTCCCAGGCCGATCGCGTGATCAAATTATTGTTCTCGTTTGCCACCCCAGGTACGAAGCGGCATCTAAGCCCTCAAGCTACGCATCTCTTGCCATCGATCATAAAGACATATTTTAGATCCGGACCTCCGCTCCCAGAGCAAGGATTTTTCATTCCACGTCTCCTGGTCTTCCAAAGCATTCTTATTCTCTTGGATCCGAAGGATGGCCAACCAAACAAGCATTTTAGTCCCCATCGGGAGTAGGGAAAGGGAGGGATGCAGTACCAGGATTTCACTCTTTGCCACCATTTAGTCTAGTTCCGTTCTGTCACCTCCGTTTGCTTACTTCTACCTTTGTTTATGCGCAAGCGACTTTGATAGGTTCCGTTCCAGCAAGAAAACGCATTACGGGAATCCCAGGAAATTGATCTAGTTGCGTTAGCACACTTTTGAAACTACAACAACTACTACTCTAATAACTAAATAGCTAACTAATAACTAATATTAAATAGCCAAGAAAGACGGCTTTCGCCCTTTACGTAATGCCGCCGTTGCTTGTTGGGTGAAAGGCTAGCTTCTGAATCACTGGTTCCTGGTTCAGATGCCGCTGCATCCGGTTCCGGTGCCATAGATGTTCCTAGTCCGGGCTCTGTGGATGGCAATAAGAGAAATCCTGGTTATTCGCGGCGTTAGGGAGGGGATGGAGGTGGGTCAGTAGTTCCCCTTCGAAGGTCCTAGTTCCTGTTCCGGGTGAGGGCTTCGGTCTATGGGAAATAGAAGGCCTGGTGGTACCGCTTCTCTGGTTGCTGGCAATGGGTGCTACAAATGAAGCAAGCAATTGGTTCTCTGGATTCAATATCTGGATCTGGAATTGGAGGTTCAATTCGATGGAGGCTGCTGATTAGCTCGCAGTTGGGCGGTAGAGGCACGCACTAGAAAGAGATGGATTCCTCGGAATAGGGATCTGGAGGTTTGATAGGAGGTTCCGAGCCTGGTAAATCACTTGATAGAGATGGGGACAAATCAATCTCGGTATTCGCTTCCAGTGGATCGGATGAGAGGGCCACCCACCTCCCCAAGCTTTGATCTTAAACGCAGCCGGCATTGCTTTGCAGCTTCCACTCGATCGGAAGAAAGGTCAGATGCCTTCGATCTGCATCCGCCCGCCTCTAGATGCCTCTTTGTACTCCCGGCCCCTCTCCTTTCTTTTAGTCGGCTTGGTTCGGCATTAGCTGGTGGAGGAGAAGTGGATGGCATTGGTTCATAGCTAGAGGAGAAAGGGCAGTCGAGTGCTTCGTCCTGCCTTCGATCGGATGAGAGAATTGGAGCACTTGCCTTTGTAGCTGCCATTGGAGATGTGGATTCGAATGATGGACTTGGATATGGAGTAGAGAGACCAGAGTGAGGTTCTTCCTTCCCTTTTGGGCTTAGCAGGTTCCGAAGGAGAATCGCTTTGATGGGCTTTCCGTAGATGCATAATGACTAGTTGCTCCGGAGGTTCAGGCATTGGATCGGAATCGGAAGAAAGGAATTGCTTCTAAGCCATGGCATCGGAGGCATTAGATCAATTGGCCAAATCTAGATCATTGACTAACAAGTGGGCTCCGAAGGCCCCGGGAGCGGAAATAGAGGCATTTTTTTCCCCTATCCCTGCCGAATGAATAGAGGAGTGAGATTGCTTTGAAGCATTGGATCCCAGCAAGAAAACGCATTACGGGAACCTTACGGGAATCAAGGGCTTATCAAAAAAGCGGTAAAAAATAAATTCAAATTGATCTAGTTGCGTTAGCACACTTTTTCAACAAACAACTATTAGTAACTAATAGTTTTAACGCCTTACGGGAATCAAGGGCTTTCGCCCTTTATTGTCGTAATGCCGCCGTTGCTTGTTGGTTCATTGGTTGCTGTTAGCTCACTGGGATAAGAGGGATCCGGAGAAATGGATGGAGGTTAGCTTCTACTTGACGGCTCGGATCTGGATCCATTAGTTAGTTGGGATAGCCCAGGGAATAGATTTGATGGAGCCAGGTTCGGTTGCTTAGCTTGCCCCTCGATCGACCTCGATGCTTCTAGAAAGATTTATTACCGACCGAGGGAGCCGGACGAGATTGGGCAGTTGCTTGCGGGTGCCGGGCTGTGGAGAGATATACAAAACCCAGGGCGTTATTTCGTCCATAACACTTCTGAGGGCGTGAGGGGCCGAGGAAACGAGGAAATCCCATACTATCAGCTGGGCAAAGATCTGTCGTCCGAAGGAAGAAGGTGGCTTGGGCGTTAGGTGTGTGGAAGATTGGAACAGAGTTGGGCAACTGAAGCTGTTCTGGCGATTCGTGAACAGCAAAGACTCCCTGTGGGCTGATTGGGTCACGAGTCAGTATCTAAAAAGAGGCACTATTTGGGATGTGGATATATCGGCTGACTGCTCGTGGTCTTGGTGTTGCATACTCTATCAGAGGTAAGTTGCCTGCACGGTGATAAGGTATCAAGTTGGTGATGGTACTTCTATTGGATTTTGGTCATTCCCCTGGTTAGATAATGGACCTATAGCTGACCAACAAGCAACGGAACAAGCAAACAAGCAACGGACGAGCGCGCTAGCGCGAAAGCCAGCCGTAAGGCGTTAGCAACGCGCATCCGTTTTCTTGCTGCGCTTGCGCTTGTTTGTAGAGTGATATATAAGCCCTTGATTCCCGTAAGGCGTTAAAACTATTAGTTAGTAACTAATAGTTGTTTGTTGAAAAATCAAGTGTGCTAACGCAACTCGATCAATTTCCTGGGATTCCCGTAAGGCGTTTTCCTGGGATTCCCGTAATGCGTTTTCTTGCTTCTTCGGCCCTTGTTTGATCCTTCATCACCCCAGATTTATCCGTTATACCTCGGGCGGGGTACCAGTCGAGACATTCCTCTTTTGACGTCCGTGCACCGGTTGTTAATGCTCCCGATGATTGGCCTTGCACCAGCCTGAATTTGGTTTATGAGGCGGATAATCCCTATCTTCTGCTATCAATTCCCCCCGTCCAATCAATAGGTTGAATCCCAGAGTCTTAAAAAGCCATACCTCCCTACGGGCATAGAAGTTCTATATCTGGGCATATCAGTTCTATTCATTCCCCCCCCCTATCATCCCAGATTTCCCTCCTATATTTCCTTCGATCGTCGGACGTTAAGGTCTGCTGCCACCGAAATCATCCTCCCTTCATCCGCTGGCATTCCTTGTTTGAGGCATATCGATTATAGAAGACATATGGGTTGTTGTAATCCCCATGGAGTGGAGTCCATTATTGTACCTCAACCTCGGGGGAGGGAGAGAAAGCACCCTCATCGATCGAAGCAGCTGAGAATCTCGCACCTGTGGTCGAATGCGGGAATCGAACCCAGGGTATGGCATTATCTGTCTTGAGACCATCAAGTAAATTCCTCCTATCCGATCGATAGCCCACCGAAGAGCAGTAACTTCCAGTCGACTTCTCTCATCTTAAAGCTGGAAGGTGGGAGTTGTGATCTTGTGAGGCTGAGGGGTCTTGAGAAATGAGCTGCCATCGAAGCTGCTGATCGACGTCGAGTCTAATACGGGTGGTGGAACCGGGGATCTTAATCTTATAATGCTCCAGATCACTCTATCAATCCATTCCAGTCCCACCTTCATTCGTGTGCTGCAACTCATCAGCTATAGCCTGTGGCTAGGAGTTATCCCTTCAAGCGGATATTCGAGAAATACAGCTGGCCGCAGCACCTCTCGTAGTTGGAGAAGGAGATAGGTGTCCACCTATTCGATCATATGCAATACCTTTTTTGGAGAGATCCCCTCCTTTCGTTGGACAGACAGAATTTCCTGGTAATTTGCCCTCCTTTGCAGATATATTGAAATATCAGATGGACACTCCCAATCATGCTCTATGAATTGAATACCTCCTGGGCAAGCAGCACCAGAACGAAGGTTATCTGCCTTGCCTCGAGGGGCGGCTCATCCATCACAAATAAGAAATTCCCTTCACCCGGATCAAATATGATCGGAGTTAGAGACTTATAATTCCTGCGTCTAGTTCAACCGGTGAAGGCAATCTTGGGAAATAACCGATATGTACTGAGCATTGCATTTATGCTGGAGCATTTATGGGGAGCATTTATGGGGCTGGTATCACTCCAGTTTCTTGTCGATAAGTCAACTCCTCCGGTCGAAATGAGCTACCATCTGAAGAAGCCTATTTGAAAATGGGTCGCCCTTGTCGAGGTATATGGGTTGATAACCATTTCATTTGCCCGGTGCAGTCGAGTGCTAAAGCCCGCGGGCGGGTTCATTGCTCGATCAAGATGGAAAAGAGTGGTTGGAACTGAGACCTCTGGGTCCAGGCAATCATAGGAGTCTTCCCCCTCTAGCCAAATCTCCTATGTTGTAACTGAGACCTTCTTTCTCTTTCGGGTATGCAACTCATTAATCCCTCCCATCCTTGTTTGGTAGGTGTCCCACTGCCCAGAAGAGGAAAAAGTGAAATGAAGAGGCTAAGGGTGTTGATTGATTTCCCGCTATTCTTCGACTTGAGCCTTGAATACCTGGGGAAACATACCTAATCTCATAAGAACCCCCCACTAATCTTCTCATCGGCACCAGATATTGGAGGTAGCATTTCAGTGGGCGGGGATCGGAAGAGAACTTGAATTTCGAGCTGCCTTCATCAGCCGATCAGACAACATTGAATACCTCCGAGCAGACCTCCCTAAATACTCAATACCTGGAACGTTCCGGAGCAAGCAAGAAATCCGGAATTTCAGGCATAAGATCCGGGAAGCATTAATCACAAGCAAGTCAAGATTCTTCCTCCCTCCTGATCGCTCTTTAATCGGGTGTTCTAGCATCTAATTCCAATCCTCCCTCCGTCTTCAAGATGAGTTGATTCCTGCTTCCGACTCCCAGAGATCTCCCTTTCAATGAGGCATTCTCAACCCGAATACCTTTCTTTTAGAAACTCCTTAAAAAGCTGGGAATGAATATGGTCGAGTGAAAGCGGCAGATACATAGGCAGGTGCCTGCAGATTGGATTTCATTAGCAGGGGCAAGAGCTGTGGGGAAAGCGGGAGCATCAAGAACAAGGGCGGGGGGAGAAATAGAGCACGCGGCAATTGATCTTGATTCAGTTGATCCTGTTCGAGCACCTGGAAAATGATTCGGAACCTGTTGATCGAGTGAAAGCACAAGCACTTCGTTCGAAAAACATCTCTCCCTGGAAGCCAGAAGCATCGAAGCAAGCGGAGGGCGGCGCATTTGACCGAGTGAAAAGGAGCAGATCCTCTAGTCACAGTTCGCCAGCTGCATCCCTCTTTGTTCGAGAGTCATTATCCAGCCCAGATACGATCCAAATCCGGTTGATTACGTAGTAGCATATTATCCAGGTGCGCATTCAGTAGATCGAGATCGATACCTATCAGCGGAGGGAGAGTCAGCACCTCGCCCGACACCCCAGAGCAATTTGTTGAACCTGGACTGAATACAAAGTCTTTTCCGTCGTAAGTAGAGACAGCAGCCTTAGGGATCCAGCCACATATGGAGTGGAACCCGTTCCATGACTGGTTACAGAGCCATAGGAAACTCTTTCTTTAGTCCACCCGAGGCATGCATTCAGCTTCAGGATCTGTCGTATATATGAAAAAGTCCAAAGTCAGAAGTTAGGGGTCTCGGTGTTCAATAGGTTCTTAAGGCCTGCTCGGCATGTTCCTCCCTAACCGGAGATGAGCCGTTCAGGTACAGTGGTTTGGATACGATCAGGTAGCTTCACCGGCTTCATTTCCTCTTCCCCTTGCCTCGTTCCCAATCTTCGATTCCCTCGTCTTCCCAGGTCAGCTATAGTGACTAATGCCCCCCGGTCACTAGTAGGTTGTATGTATTGCACTTAGTTCTCTCTTGTTACCATCTTAGACTCCGAGTTCTTCTAACTGATGACAAGTATATCTAACCTGTTTCTAACCGAGTCATAGTGGAACGCAGGGCTTCCGTTAGGATGCGGAGTCCACGAGCTAAAAAGGAAGCAGCTGTTGTAGGCGCTGGAGCAGGTATAGGAAGGAACCGTAAACTGGATCTCTTGTTCGCTTCTCTTTCAGACCCTTCGCTCTCGTCTGCTCAATTAACAAACCCTTGAACCTTCGAGAGCTTAGGGCGTCGAAAAGGGAAGGGACAGAGACGAAAGAAAGGAGAAGAGAGAGGAGTTGCTTAGGGACGTAGGGCACTGGGGTGAACATAATCAAATGCCGGGACGGAGGAGAGTGACTGTTCCCGCTTACTTACCAGCTTTGCTTTCTTAGTCCGTTTGCTATAGTCCTTGGCTCGCATAGTTTCATAAGGCTCGCGTAGTCCAACCCATTAAGAGCGACCAATCCCCCTTAAGAGCAGAGTAAAACAACCCCATGGCGAGCATACAAACCAAGACAAAGCTCTGTGGTTCATAATATTCCAGTTCCGGTTGTCCTTATGGAATTCCTCTTTCTGTTGCTGGTCAAGGGGGAAAAGGACAGAAGGACGTTCGGTGGCTTGCCTGGTCCGGTTGGTTCCTAGCTGACTTGCCTTTGCCAGCTCCAGCTCCAGCTACAAAAGTAAAGCCAACCAATACACCTGATCATACACCTATTGCGTTCTATTCTTCCTATTGACATTGCTTTCTTGACTATTCTATACATACTCTCTCTGACTTCTTCCTGTTCAGGTGGCTGTTACGTTAAAAGGCGAGCGTACAATCACGTGTTAAGTTAAAGCTCGCGTAGTCTGGTCTGCCTGTTTCGGTTGCATGGGGGCCACATCAGAACTTTTGATTGATGGTGACTTCTACGATCATGGGCTGAGCGTCTATAAAGAACATCATGCCACCTGGTATGACTGGGGATTGAGGTTAGGTTGTTTTACTCATGTGAGGAGCTAGCTGATCACTTCAATTCTATAAAGGGAATTGCCTGCCGATCCGATAGGCGCTCTATGTAGTGGTCGGCCCCCCTAGTAGTCGGCATTCTAGAAGCGACTTGTCGTAGAAGCTTTGCTTCCCCCCAGAATGCCATACTAAGACTAACAACTGTAAGCTCTCTATAACAGAAGAAGCTTAATGACTGACTACACTACTAATACAACAAGCTCGCGACCTACTTTGACTCAAAAGGCGAACAGGGTTGGTTTGGCAAAAAACGGGTGGGCGGTAAGCTCTCTATAACAAAAAAACAGAAGAATTCAGACTAGAAGCTAGTCGCCAGAAGAGCTCTCTTCCCAGCCCAGGTGAGCTTACGCTTACTATCAGCTAGCTAGCCTTAAGCGACTCGCTCGCTTCTACCTAGCAAGAAAGAGCAAGCCTCTCGTAGCAATATTATTGCTAGCCGAAGCGACTCGCTCGCTTCTACAAGCCTAGCCACAAATGGACTAGCCATGCCAGTATGCTTACTAAGCTAGCAAGCTATACAGTAAGCGAAGCATGCATGCCTTAATTATAGTATTCAAATTAGATAATTATCTAATTTGAATACTATAAGCCTCGCATGCTAGTCTTTTAGTATACTGTTTTTTTCCAGTATGCAGTCTACCAGGAAAGCCATATACCAGCATGCAAGTATACAGTAGAAGTAAGCAAAGTATGTCCAACAGAATAACCTATGCGCAATGAAAGGATGCAAAAAGAGCCTGTTGCGAGAGCTACTTAAGTACTACTATTGAAGGAGCGAACGGCATTCTATTGTACAGCGACTTCTTAATAGCACTACGACGCAAAGGTAACCGGTAGGTGACTCTTTATGTTGACAAAGTGAACCTTTGGTTACCTTTGTCAACGCCTCTTCTATATCGGAGTCAACATCGGAAATCTTATTAAAAAAGAAACGGCTTTCCGAAATATTATTAACAAAAGGTGAACAGCCCCAGTCGGTCATAAAGGAAGGCAGCGCGGAAGCTACCGCTTCTAGAATGCCGACTACAATACAAGACCAGCTCTGCTGTTCTCTTTCGCCTGGCGGTGCATCGGGCCCCCTTTCTTTCTTTCTATGCACCTCTTATTCAGGCGGGTTCACTTACCCTTTTTGTTTGTCGAGCGCGGAGCCCGCCAGTCCACTCCCAAGCCAAGATCGTAGTCTTCTCTTTCGTGGTCTGAACCTCCAGCTTCAAATCCAACCACTGACAGGCCGCCTGTCGGGCTCTTGCCGCAGCATATAGGATGAATCGATTCGAGTGGCATCCAAAGGTGAGGTCATCCGCGTACCGTGCATATCGGAGATTGGTCCCAATTCGGTTCGTAATCCATTTGTCCAGTTCGTTTAGGTATATGTTCGCTAGAAGAGGAGAGGGGTTCAATCTCTTTTCGTGCATTTTGGTATTCGCCGACTTTCAAATCGGCCTGGCCAGGCTTCGCATCAATCTAGGAATCGGTCACCGGCAACTTCGGAGTCTTTCCGTCATCTTATCCCGCCTGAGAAAGTCCAAGCATTTCCTCACGTCTGCACAGGCCTATGGGCTTTAGCAAGCCCCTTTCCAGTCGTGGCGTATCATTTCCATCAGGGGCAAGGTCGGGGCGAAATCCGTGCGATTGCCTCTTGATTCTAGTACACGTCCTCAAGTAGCCATTGCATCCCAGTCATCACGATTTGATCGCGCCCTTTTTGCCGGCTCGGCGCATGCCGCGAAAGCTGCTGACGAAGTACTTCCTCACGGGTCATTCGCCCGCTTGCCCGTTCGCACCGGGACTGGGACTGCGATTGCCCTTCTTAGCTTTCATTCTCTCGAAGGCAGGGGAGTCGGCATTCCTACCCGCCAGACCTCTTTTTACAGAGACTCTTTCGTTCTTTCTATTCGCTCTGCACTCTAACCAAACACTGATCTCTCCCGCCCATCTATTATGAAAAAACGACTCTATAAGTTCTCATGTTATTGTTTTGGTTTCCTGTTGTCTTGCTTGGCTATGCCTCCTTTCCTTTCCCACTACCATCCATCCTGGCCCGGCCCGATCGTCCCGACCTCTCCTCTCCCATCGCTCAGTCCTTATCAAAACCCTTGGGCAAATTCTTCCCCAGGCATTCCCTTCCGACTCCGCCCTCCCGGTTCACCTAGATCCATAGACCGGCTTGCTTGCTATTAAGGTCAAGCTATTCTGTCAAGCGCTTCACATAAGTGAAAGACACTTCACTCTGCTCCCCTATCTTCTAGAGAGGATAGAATCTTCTTCAACTCTTACAGAAGACCGGCAAAAGAAAGATACAGATTCAGAGAGAGTCTCCTTGACGATCCTGGTTAGCAGGCCAGTAGCGGTTTTCTAAGGTAGGGGGGAAGCGAAGCTTCTAGTCTGTAGGCAGCGTGGAAGCTACTGCTTCTAGAATGAAGGAGGCAGGCCGAAATACTACGACTACAATACAAGTCATGAGCGATAGCGAAGCCAAGCCTATTGACGAAGGAAGGAAACCAAGCCAAGCCGATACGATAGGCGGGCGAGGGTGAGCTTGTGCTCATCCAAAGCGCTAGCGAAGGCTTTCCCATTCCCACCGGGAGCCCCTCCCCTGGTCGCAAACAC